TAACGCTTGTACATAGGAAATGAGATTCAATCTTTTACTGCAAATTTAGAAGCCGTTTCTTTCACTCATATAACTATCTGGTTTCCTTCATTAACCCCCGAATAATAAATAAAAAACGAAAATATATATTCAACTCATGGCACTTCCTTCCTAGAAAGAAAAGAAGTAGGGGGAAATTTATGTCTTAACGAATCACACGTAGAGATATTGATAACACACATAGAGTTAATGGTATTTCATAACTAATTGATTGAGCAGCAGCTCGTAGACCACCTAAAAAAGAATATTTATTATTTGAGCCATATCCTGACATAAGAAGGCCGACAGGAGCAATACTTGAAATAGCAATCCATAAAAAAACACCGATACTGAGATCGGCTAGAACAAGGTGATAACCAAAAGGAATTACTAAATAACTTAATAAAATTGATATGACTGCTATAGATGGTCCAATACTGAATAAACGAGTATCTCCTCTAGATGGAAGAAGATTCTCTTTGAAAAGTAATTTGGTACCATCTGCTAGAGCTTGAAGAATTCCCAAAGGTCCTGCGTATTCAGGGCCAATACGTTGTTGTATACCCGCAGAGATTTCTCTTTCTAACCAAACAATTACTAGTACACCTATTATGATTCCTAATATAGGAGTAAAAACAGGGATAAGCATCCATATGATCCCATAGACCTCTTTTAAGGATTCCAATCTAGAAAAAGAATTGATAGCTTGTACTTCTGTTGGATCAATTATCATTTTAACGATCAACTTCTCCCATAATGATATCTATACTACCTAGTATCGTCATAATATCAGCCAATTTCATTCTTTTAACTAACTGAGGAAGAATTTGCAAATTAATAAACCCCGGTGGGCGAATTTTATATCGCCAAGGAAAAACACCCTTATCTCCTATCAGAAAAATTCCCAATTCTCCCTTTGGTGCTTCGACTCTCGCATAAAGTTCTTGCTTCGACAATTCAAAAGTCGGAGAGGGTTTTTTACTAATGAATCGATAGTCAAACTCATTCCATACATTATCTTTTACTCTATCAAAGCGACGGATTTCTAAATTTTCATAGGGCCCTCCCGGAATTCCTTCTAGAGCCTGTTGAATAATTTTTATGGATTCTGTCATTTCACTGATTCGTACTAAATAACGAGCTAATGAATCCCCCTCTTTTTGCCATTGGACTTCCCAATCAAATTCGTCGTAACACTCATAATGATCAACTTTACGAAGATCCCATTGTATTCCGGAAGCTCGTAACATTGGTCCCGACAAACCCCAATTTATTGCTTCCTCTCCACCAATAATGCCTACTCCTTCAACTCGTTCTAAAAAAATGGGATTCCGTGTAATAAGCTTTTGATATTCAGCAATTCCTGTTAAAAAATAATCGCAAAAATCCAAACATTTATCTATCCAGCCATGAGGTAAATCAGCAGTGACTCCTCCAATACGAAAAAAATTGTGCATCATTCGCATACCGGTGGCAGCTTCGAATAGGTCATATATCAATTCTCTTTCTCGAAAAATATAGAAGAAAGGAGTCTGTGCCCCAATATCTGCCATAAAAGGGCCGAGCCATAACAAATGTGAAGCTATCCGACTTAACTCCAACATAATGACTCTGATATAACTGGCCCTTTTAGGCACTTGAATATTGCCTAATTGCTCTGGCGCATTTACAGTTATTGCTTCTGTGAACATAGTAGCTAAATAATCCCAACGCGTTACATAAGGCAAATATTGTATAATTGTTCGATTTTCCGCAATTTTTTCCATACCTCTGTGTAAATAACCCAATATTGGTTCACAGTCAATAACATCTTCACCATCTAGAGTAACAATGAGTCGAAGAACACCATGCATTGATGGGTGGTGAGGTCCCATATTGACTATCATGAAGTCTTTTCTTGTAGATGGTACAGTCATAGGTTTTTCCTGATTCATTCTTCCATGAATTGCTGAAAGCGAAAAGAAGTTCATCAAACTTTAAGCGAATAATTCAAACTAACTCTTCAAATTAACGAGTTTTTCTCTCTCGAATATCCAACTGTCCTATTAATTCTTTATAACGCGCTCTATTTTTTTTTGATAAATAAGCCAGCAACCGTTGACGTTTTCCCAGAATTTTCCGCAGACCTCTCTGAGATAAATAGTCTTTTTTGTGCAATTCCAAATGTGAAGTAAGTCTCCGTATCTTATTGGTGAAACTAACTACTTGAAATTCAACAGATCCTCTGTTTTCTTTGTTTTCTTCTTGTTCTTGCAAAATAATTGAAATAAATGAATTTTTTACCATAAAAGAATTTCACACTCCCCTTTTTACAGATATTTATTTTATTGATCAGTAATAATAATGTCAGAAATTTTAATGTAGTATACACAATAATCATAATTTATTTATAGACTCCGGATTTTATCAATTAAGATTAATCAATCCGATTTTGGAGTTAATTTGGATAGTGATAGAAAAAGACGCTACCAAATAGTTTACTACGAAGATTCTGTTGATTAATTTATAGCTTTAATGAATACGCCATTTCCTACGTCATTTGCTTAGTATTGCAGTATACTAGACTGGGGTGTAAGACAGCGCATATGTCCATCTGGTTGCTTGCATATAACATCAATATATACAGATGCCGGACAGAAGAAAAAATGAAAAATATGATTGATAGAACAAGATAATATATAGGAAACTCAAAATTTTAAATCATGGATACATATATATCCTTAACATACTCAAGCGGCTCCCATTATTGGTATCAAACCAATAGCGATTCATACAAGCTAAATCTTCTAATCGATAATTAGGCCAAAAAAAGAACTTTAATTTAATTAATTCATTTTTTTTTCTGTCAAAATGTTTACTTTCATCCAAAAATTGACTCCAGTTTTTTATCTTGTTTTCCTTGCAAAATACTGTATTTCTATGCACACCATTCCTAGTCGTTAAATTCAAATTGAAAGAAATTAGAATTCTCAATTCTCTACGACGTCTAGACGATAAAATTTTTTCAGGAACAAGCAAATCATAAATCTTTTTGTCTCTATTTAGAGTTTTTCTTTTATGTCTTGGAATGGATTCATCAAAATTATTCTTAGTAACATTTTTTGGTTTTCGGTATCTTTGATTACTTTGATGCTTATTTTTATGAACCAATGAAATACCTATGATTTGATACATAAAAAACTGTCCGTCATTTTTTACAGATAGACGGGTACGTTCCATAATTAATATTCTATTTTTGATTAATTCTGTAAGATCCAAACGCTCAATCATTATATCCAGATTCATTTCTTTCCTTTTAATATTGGATAGAACAATTTTTCTTACTTTTATCAGGTTAAGCAGGAGACCGTATGCCGGGATATTATCTATCATTTTTTGATTCAATTTATTCACACGTCCATTCCATTGTAATTGCAAGGGAAAATCTCCTTTAAGGACGATTCTTAGTTTTCGGATCGGTTGTAAAAAAGATTCTTCAATATTGTTTTGATTCTTTAATTTAAAATATTGTTTTGAATTTGATGGGCTAAAATTTAAAAAATCCTCATCGTTTTCTTGCTTTCCAACTTGCTTTCCAAAAAAATACTCATCCTCTTCTTCCTTTACATCCTCATCCTCTTCTTCCTTTACATTGATATTTTTATTTTCACTAAAATTCGGATTTATATTCAAATTAAAAAGAAGTAATTTGCTTGGGATAAACCAAGGTTTCTTTTTATATTTATCATAAAGTATCACAAACTCTGGAAAGAAAACAACTTTCGGAGTCGATGTGAATCGATTTAACATTAAGATTTTTTCATTCATTCCCATCCAATCAAAAAACATTACCATCCAATCAAAAAGGACCCTTTTGTATTTGTAAACGACCCTTTTGTATTTGTAATTGATTTCGGAATTTGAATGAATCGGAAGATAAAAAAGACCATCATTATGAATTTTATCAATTTTTTGGTCCTTATTAGGTTTAGGTTTAGCCTTAATATTTTTTTTTATTTTACAAACCAAATATTTTCTATCTGGATTTTTTTCCATATATATAATATAACTATAACTTTTTCCTAGATAATTATTGATAGGAATATTCTTGAGTATGTTAAAAAATTTTTCTTTATTTCTGGTGGAATTTTCTTGGTTCTTATTTGTTTCTAATGATGATCTATAAATATAGGAGTTCTTCTTAGTTTCAGAATGAATATATTTATATGATAAAAGATCATATCTATAGTTTTTTTGAAAATTCTCCTCTTTATTTGAAAATAAATATACTTTCGAATTTTGTTTTTTTTTGTAATCAACTAATTGGTCTTTTTCATAGGAATACCATTTGTTTAAATCTTTATTTTCAGACGTATGGGATTGATTGATTCCATTTCTCCATTTTTGTGGGACTAATCTAGACCATGTAATCTGAGATAAATCGTATTGATAATCACCTCTTAACCAGTTTTTCCATGGATTCATTCCATAATTTGGAAGTTTCTTATGTCTTAATTCGGAATGAAATATTCCTTGTCTTCCAAAAAAATCCTTTATTTCAGTCTTAAGAAAAAAAGACGGTCGATTATATTGAAGAATAGATCTTAACTTATTGAAGTTAATAACTTGGCTTTGTGATAATTTAAAAAATACATAGTTTTGTGACAAGTAAGATAAGTCAATATGGGGCTTCCCCTTACTATTTCTAAGATTATCAAAAGCCCTTTTTATAGTCATAGGCAAAATAAAATTGACTTTATTTTGTTTTGTTTTATTAATGCTTTCTTGATTTGTTTCGTTATTGTAAATGTATTTATCAAGAATTTTTTTTGTTGATGCGATAAAAAGTTGTAGAGCGATTCTGCGCATATTAATGATACATAGAAAGATATCTATGTATATTTTTTCAATGAAAAATTTAACTATTAATTGAATATTTTTTCTTTTAAATATTTTCCCAATTTTTGTCGGTGATTCTCCATTATTATTTTTATTTTTTTTTA